AAGATCATTTATACCGATACTGACAAGATCATGTTATCAGGTAATGGGGACACTCTAAGCATTCCATTGGTTATGTATCAACGTTCCAATAAAAATACTTGTATGCATCAAAAACCTCAGGTTCCACGGGGTAAATGTATTAAAAAGGGACAAATTTTAGCGGATGGTGCCGCTACAGTTGGTGGCGAGCTCGCTTTGGGAAAAAATGTATTAGTAGCTTATATGCCGTGGGAGGGGTACAATTTTGAAGATGCGGTACTTATTAACGAACGTCTGGTATATAGAGATATTTATACTTCTTTTCACATACGGAAATATGAAATTCAGACTCATGTGACAAGCCAAGGTCCTGAAAGGATCACTAATGAAATACCACATTTAGAAGCCCACTTACTTCGCAATTTAGACAGAAATGGAATTGTGATGCTGGGGTCGTGGGTAGAAACGGGTGATATTTTAGTAGGTAAATTAACGCCACAGATAGCCAAAGAATCGTCATATGCCCCGGAAGATAGATTATTACGGGCCATACTCGGTATTCAGGTATCCACGGCAAAAGAAACTTGTCTAAAACTACCTATAGGTGGCAGAGGCCGAGTTATTGATGTGAGATGGATTCAGAAAAAGGGGGGTTCCAGTTATAATCCAGAAACTATTCGTGTATATATTTCACAGAAACGTGAAATAAAAGTAGGGGATAAAGTAGCTGGAAGACATGGGAATAAGGGTATCATTTCAAAAATTTTGCCTAGACAAGATATGCCTTATTTGCAAGATGGAACACCCGTTGATATGGTCTTCAACCCATTAGGAGTACCTTCACGAATGAATGTCGGACAGATATTTGAATGCTCGCTCGGGTTAGCAGGGAATCTGCTAGACAGGCATTATCGAATATCACCCTTTGACGAGAGATATGAGCAAGAGGCTTCGAGAAAACTAGTGTTTTCTGAATTATATCAAGCCAGTAAGCAAACCGCGAATCCATGGGTATTTGAACCCGAGTATCCGGGAAAAAGCAGAATCTTTGATGGAAGAACGGGGGATCCTTTTGAACAACCTGTTATAATAGGAAAGTCCTATATTCTGAAATTAATTCATCAAGTTGATGATAAAATTCATGGACGTTCTAGTGGACATTACGCACTTGTTACACAACAACCCCTTAGAGGAAGGGCCAAGCAAGGGGGACAACGGGTAGGAGAAATGGAAGTTTGGGCTCTAGAGGGTTTTGGTGTTGCTCATATTTTACAAGAGATGCTTACTTATAAATCGGATCATATTCGAGCTCGTCAGGAAGTACTTGGTACTACGATCATGGGTGGGACAATATCGAACCCCGAGGATGCTCCTGAATCTTTTCGATTGCTAGTTCGAGAACTACGATCTTTGGCTCTGGAACTGAACCATTTCCTTATATCTGAGAAGAACTTCCAGATTAATAGGAAGGAAGCTTGATCGGAATGAATTCAAAAATTTCTTTTATGATCGACCGATATAAACATCAACAACTTCGAATTGGATTAGTTTCTCCTCAACAAATAATTACTTGGGCCGAGAAAGTTTTACCTAATGGAGAGATTGTTGGAGAGGTAACAAAACCCTATACTTTTCATTACAAAACCAATAAACCGGAAAAAGATGGGTTGTTTTGTGAAAGAATTTTTGGACCCATAAAAAGTGGAATTTGTGCTTGTGGAAATTATCGAGTAATCGGAGATGAAAAAGAAGACCCGAAATTTTGTGAACAATGTGGAGTCGAATTTGTGGATTCTCGAGTACGAAGATATCAAATGGGATACATTAAACTCGCGTGTCCAGTAACTCATGTGTGGTATTTGAAGCGTCTTCCTAGTTATATCGCGAATCTTTTAGATAAACCTCTTAAAGAGTTAGAAGGCCTTGTATACTGCGATGTGTGATTTGATCGAAATTCTGATTTTACAGATTCGAAATGCGAAACTGTCATCCCGTTCAATCCGATTGGGATGCCCCGGCTCTGACATGTCTCTTAGTACCTAGTAGGAGTAACATGAAGCTCGGAATTGTGGGTGTATTCAATACTCCAATATAGAAGGGGAATTGATCTATGGTCGATTCCGTAACATAGAAAAAGGAATTGCTAGTTGTACCTCGTTAAAAAAAGTATTTCTCGGAATTAGCCATTCCGCTTATTTTAGAAAGAAATTCTGTTTCTGTTCAAGTAAACAAATATGGCATGGTTGCGGGGGTCTATGCATCGCATATAGGCTTTAACATGACATAACCGTCGAGGTGAAGTAGGGGCCTAAAAGATCAGATGGAACAATATATAGACAAGTAAATCCCTTATGGGTTCTAAGGTATTCTTTATAATATTAATAAATTAATAAAAATACTATTAATAAATTAATAAAAGGATTCCTCATTCGAAGGGAAGTAGACTACTCAAAAATTTCACATTTCATTTATCATTTATTTTGTTATAGTAAATTTAATTTATTTTATGTAGTAATTTAAT